AAAAGTAAGTAAATACACCCGAAACATATAAAATGCGGTTAATCCTGCTGTGAAATAAGCAATTATTGCGAAAATTGGTGAATACAACCAACTATCAGTAAGAATTTCATCTTTGGACCAAAAACAAGAAAGAGGTGGAATACCACAAAGAGAAAGTGTACCTAATAAAAACGTAGTTCTTGTAACTGGAACATATTTTGTTAAACCACCCATAAGAACCATATTCTGACTTTTATCCGGCGAATATCCAACAACAGGTTCCATTGAATGAATAATAGATCCGGATCCCAAAAACAATAAAGCTTTAGAATAGGCATGAGTGATCAAATGAAATAAAGCAGCTCGATAAGAACCTATACCTGGGGCTAACATAATATAACCCAATTGAGACACTGTTGAATAGGCTAAACTTCTTTTAATGTCTCCTTGAGCAAGAGCCAAAGTAGCTCCTAATATTAGTGTTATTATACCTATTAAAGAAATGAGATTCATTATGTAAGGTATGGCTATAAAAAGAGGAAGAAGTCGTGCTACAAGAAAAATTCCTGCTGCTACCATAGTCGCAGCATGAATAAGAGCCGAAATGGGAGTAGGTCCCTCCATGGCATCAGGTAACCATACGTGAAGGGGAAATTGTGCGGATTTAGCAACTGCACCAAGAAATAATAAACAGGCACATAGAATAACAAATCTAAAATTGACCTCATTATTATGGATCAAGTTATTAACTATTTCGAACAAATCTCGAAATTCTAAACTACCTGTTATCCAATAAAAACCTAAGATTCCTAATAATAAACCAAAATCACCTACACGATTAATTACAAAAGCTTTTTGACAAGCACTTGCTGCAATAGGTCGTGTGAACCAAAAACCTATTAATAAATAGGAACACATTCCCACTAGTTCCCAAAAAATATGAATTTGTATCAAATTGGAACTAGTAACTAATCCCAACATGGAAGTATTGAAAAAACTCATATAAGCAAAAAATCTAAGATATCCCTGATCATGAGACATATAATTGTCACTATACATAAGAACCATGATTCCAACAGTAGAAATTAGTAATGACATAATAGAAGTAAGTGGATCGATCAAGTATCCGAACTCTAAGGAAAAATCATTATTGATGGTCCAAGAACATAGATATTGATAGATAAAACTTCCATTTATTTGCTGAATAGCCAGATTGGCCGAAAACCCCATAACCATACTTAGCAGTAAAATACTAACAAAAGCCCACATACGACGAATATTTTTTGTTGCTGTTGGAACAAGCAGAAGTCCAAATCCTATTGACATAGTAACTGGAAGTGGAAGAAAGGGTATTATCCACGCATATTGATATGTATGTTCCATAAAAAAAACAAATTCGAATTTTTCTCTTATTTTTTTTTTTAATTTAGTTGTTTTCGATTCACCAATTATTGCAAGGAAGAACAATAATAAAAAATGAAAATCAAACTATTTTTCTTTTTTATTATTCTGATTTTTTTTTTCTCAGATATTTTATATCTGAGAAAAAATTACAATTGGTTGGCAAATATTAAGTGATATGATCAAATAACTAAGAAAAGATTACTGCTCAGTTATTAACTAAGGAAAACTTTTGTTTATTGGAAATTCCAAATCCTATGATACTTTATACTTCGTATAAACCTGAAATTAAATAAAACTTAAATAAAAAACGACTAAGGTTACCTTATCAGGTAAGAGAATGTTTTGTTTAACTACTTTTTTGTAGTTCTAAATTTGAGTTTCAATTATAGGCACGTTGTCCTGAACTTAATCAATTAAATTAATAGAAAAAAATTCTTTTTTATTTTATTTTAATTTTTTTTTCACTAGTATTAACCAGTGTTAATACCATATGTTATATGATGTACATGTATATATTTATCTATTTATATAGAATTTATCTTTGATTTATTATTATATATTTGTATGTTATGAAATGTTTTGTTTTGAGAAAATGAAAAAAAAAAACTAAAATAAAAAAACTATTATTGGCACAATAAGAATAAGTATAGATAAAAAGAAAGAACAATCTATTTTGAACAATACATGTCTTTCACATAGAACAATAAAAATTAGTAACTTAAAAAAAAAAAATGGCGGTTCCAAAAAAACGCACTTCTATATCAAAAAAACGTATTCGTAGAAATACTTGGAAGAAAAGGGGATATTTAGCTGCAGGAAAAGCTTTTTCTTTAGCTAAATCGGTTTCCACTAGGCATTCAAAAAGCTTTTTTGTGCAACAAAGAAGTAATAAAGCCCTGGAATAATTTGACTACACACGGCACGAAAAAATTTTCACTTTTTAAGATGAATGATTCACATTAACTAATGCATTGAACTCTTGGATATTAATTAAACTAACTATTGCGGTATGGAGAATACCAATATTGCTAATTCTTCTGTCTATTGCTATTGGGTTCTAAGTATTATTTGTTCTTTTCATTACAGTATATTTAACTCATGAAATGGTTGTTTTTTTCCTATCAATTGTACTTTTTTCAATAGAAAAATCGAATAAATTGGAAAAAGTACAATTGTAATAGAGATTGAAATTCTTTTGTTATATGCCTAGCCCCAAAACCTAATTGATTTGATAAATATGTTATCATAAATGTAAAATTATTTACGCAACACGGAATATTAATACTTAATAATACTAAGTAAGGTATCGCAATTGTTAGAAAAATCTCTTGATTTAGTGATGAAATTGTGATACATATGAAATAGTAGTTATAATTATTTGATTTTGTTCATTACTAAAATACATTTTTTTTCATGGATGAAAAAAAATCATCAAAAAAAGATAGAAAAAAGACGATTCCATTCTGCCTTCTATATCTCATATGAGAACAAAACTATCCAGTTCTAATACGGAAAAACTTAGTTTATAATACCTGAAAATTGATTGTTAAAACTGAACCCTATGACGATGCTAACTAAGGATCATTGATTGAGCATTCAAATAAAATATATATATATATAATTTAGATGAGTATTTATTCATCGATTCATGTTGAATCGTCGAATATCGACGGTTCAACATGAATCGACTATTATTATTTCAAGTAAGCCGCCATGGTGAAATCGGTAGACACGCTGCTCTTAGGAAGCAGTGCTAGAGCATCTCGGTTCGAGTCCGAGTGGCGGCATCCCATAAAAGGGGCAGAATAGATTCATTCTATAATAAATATATTCAATTCCAGATTTGCATTTGGCAATGGGACCTTTTTTTTATGATATTTGTGACTTTAGAACATATATTAACTCATATCTCTTTTTCGATCATTTCAATTATGATTACGATTCATTTGATGACCTTATTAATCCACAAAATTGCAGGATTACGTGATTCGTCGGAAAAAGGGATAATATCCGCTTTTTTCTCTATAACAGGATTATTAATTACTCGATGGATTTATTCGGGACATTTCCCGTTAAGTAATTTATACGAATCATTAATCTTTCTTTCGTGGAGTTTCTCCATTATTCATATGATTCTTAAGATAGGGAATCATAAAAATGATTTAAGCGCAATAACCGCACCAAGTGTCATTTTTACTCAAGGCTTCGCCACGTCGTGTCTTTCAACTGAAATTCGGCAATCTGCAATATTAGTACCTGCTCTAAAATCTCAATGGTTAATGATGCACGTAAGTATGATGTTATTGAGCTATGCAACTCTTTTATCCGGATCATTATTATCAGTCGCTCTTTTAGTCATTACATTTCGAAAAAACATGGATATTTTTTGTAAAAGGAAAAATTTCTTAAAAAAATTCTTAATTAAGTCATTTTTCTTTGCTGAGACCGAATATTTGAATAAGAAAAGAAGTGTTTTTAAAAACACTTCTTTTCTTTCATTTCGAAATTATTACAAATATCAATTGACTCAGCGTTTGGATTATTGGACTTATCGTATCATTAGTTTAGGGTTCATTTTTTTAACCATAGGCATACTTTCGGGAGCAGTTTGGGCTAATGAGGCATGGGGATCCTATTGGAATTGGGACCCAAAAGAAACTTGGGCATTTATTACTTGGACCATATTCGCGATTTATTCGCATACTAGAATAAATATAAATTTTCAAGGTACCAATCCGGCACTTGTAGCTTCTATAGGATTTCTTATAATTTGGATATGCTATTTTGGGATCAATCTATTAGGAATAGGTCTACATAGTTATGGTTCATTCACATTAACATCTAATTGAATAAATTACATAAACATAAAAAGAATACAAAGGAATACATAAGATAAGAATATCGCACCATATATAATGAGAGTTTGTGCGAGTTTTGGAGAACCACTTCCATAGTTCTCCAAAACTCGAGATGTATCTAATTACAATTCTAATTCACTTTTTTTTTCCATTGTACGGGAAAAAAAAAATAGTAAATTAAAATCACAGAATTATAAGACTTTCTCATTAATGAAAACTATCTATGAAAATAATTAGATAAGATACCTTCGATCTTATCAACTGATAGTGAGAAAACGCAATCCGGATAAATACCAATACCTATTACGGGTAAAAAGATACAGATCGAAACAAATAGTTCTCGTGGTCCAGAATCCACAAAAAAAGAGTTTGGTACATTGAATAACTTGTATCCATAGAACATCTGACGTGACATAGACAATAAATAAATAGGAGTTAATATCATTCCAATTGCCATTACAAAAGTAATTAGGATTTTTGGCATTAAAAGATATTTTGGACTGGTAATTATTCCAAAAAATACTACTAATTCGGCAACAAAACCACTCATTCCCGGCAATGCAAGAGAAGCCATCGAGAAACTACTAAACATAGTAAATATTTTTGGCATTGGAAGAGATATCCCACCCATTTCGTCTAAATAAACAAGACGTATTCTATCACAACTCGTTCCCGACAAGAAAAAAAGTGCAGCACCAATAAATCCATGAGAGAGTATTTGTAAAATAGCCCCATTAAGTCCTGTGTCGGTTATGGAACCAATTCCTATAATTAGGAAACCCATGTGAGATACGGAGGAGCAGGCTATTCTCTTTTTTAAATTGCGTTGCCCGAAAGAGGTTGAAGCTGCATAGATTATTTGCATCGTTCCAACTATCACCAACCAGGGAGAAAATATAGAATGAGCGTGGGGTAATAATTCCATATTAATTCGAATCAATCCATATGCTCCCATTTTTAATAAGATTCCAGCTAGAAGCATACATGTACTGTAATGTGCTTCTCCATGGGTATCTGGTAACCATGTATGCAGGGGTATAATCGGCGACTTGACAGCATAAGCAATAAGGAAACCAAAATATAATATTATTTCCAATGCCATAGGATATGATTGATTAGCTAATCTTTCAAAATCTAATGTTGATTCATTGGAACCATATAAACCCATACCTAGAACTCCTATTAAGAGAAAAACGGAACCTCCCGCAGTGTACAAAATAAACTTTGTAGCCGAATACAAACGTTTCTTTCCCCCCCACATAGATAGAAGTAAGTAAACAGGAATTAATTCTAACTCCCACATGATGAAAAAAAGTAAAAGGTCTCGAGAAGAAAATAATCCTATTTGACCGCTATACATTACTAACATCAGTAAATAGAACAATCGTGAATTTCGAGTAACTGGCCAAGCCGCTAAAGTAGCCAAAGTAGTGATAAATCCTGTTAGTAAAATAGGTCCTATGGAAAGTCCGTCGATTCCCAGTCTCCAGTGAAAATCAAAAATATTTATACATTTAAAATCCTCCTCCAATTGGATTAATTGATCGTCCAATTGGAAATGATAACAGAATACATAGGTTGTTAAGAGGAGTTCCATTAAACAAATACAAATAGTATACCACCGAAACACCTTATTCCCTTTATGGGGGAGAAAAAAAATTGAAGAAGCTGCGAATATTGGCAAAACCACAATTATTGTTAACCAAGGAAAATAACTCGTAATAAAGACAAGATACGCTTTGACCAGAAAAACCCGTGCTCGGAATAATAATATTTTATCGAGCACGGGTTTTTGTCGGTAAAAAGGAATCAAATGATTCAAGTGGAGTTTTTTGTAACGTATCAATAAGATAGACCCATGCTCCGAGTTGTTTCATGCCATAAATAAACACGGACACTCAAAAAATCTGTTGGGCAAGCGGATTCGCATCTCTTACAACCTACACAATCCTCGGTTCTTGGCGCGGAAGCAATTTGTTTAGCTTTACATCCATCCCAAGGTATCATTTCCAATACATCTGTGGGACAGGCTCGTACACATTGAGTACACCCTATACATGTATCATAAATTTTTACTGAATGCGACATTGGGTCTATAAATTCTAGTTTTGAACATAAAACTTTTCGATCTGGTAAAATCCATAGTATATGAATCATATATTTATATTTATATTATAATTATAAACACCAGATATAAACACCAGACGAATCAGTGGTTTATCAAATTTTATTAATCCACCTAAGGATGGATTAATATTTCTAAATCTGTTCATAAGAAAGGGCTAAGAAACTCTGACTTTCCACAAACGTGATCATAGCACATGCGAATTCAAATTGGTCAATCAGATCAATATGAATATATTATATAAATATATAAATAAATTATATATGTATATATAATTATATATGTCTATCTATATGTCTTATATGTGTATATGTCTTATATGTCTTTGTCTTTATTTATATGATTATTGTGACTAATTATTCAACAAATTCGATTGATTGATACGAGTTGATTTTCTGTTACGATAGATTGACGAAACAATAGCTAGACCAATAGCTGCTTCGGCAGCTGCAATAGCTATAACAAAGATTGAGAAAATGTCTCCTTTTAATTGTCGACTATCAAATAAATCAGAAAATGTTACGAGATTAATATTAACCGAATTTAGTATAAGATCAAGACACATAAGTGCTCTAACCATGTTTCGACTTGTGATCAATCCATAGATACCGATAGAAAATAAATATACACTCAAAATAAGTACATATTCGAACATCATTGACTAATTCCTCATCAAATTTCAATATGAACAACAATTCAACTGATTCGCTTGACTAAAATAGAACAATTACAAAACAAAAGAGGGTATTGGCAATAGATTTAATGAACAACCTTTCCATTTTTTATTTGATTTAGAATTTTTAATTCTAAGTATTTATTATTGACGAGCCATAGTAATTGCACCTATTAAAGAAATTAAAAGAATTATCGAAATAAGTTCAAACGGAAGATAAAAATTTGTTGATAAATGAATCCCAATTTGTTGAACATTACTTATTAGGTCCTGTTCTATAATCTGGTTTGATCTTGTAGTCCAAATAATCCCGTACCATGATGTATCTGGGATAGTAGTAATTAGTGAGAAAAAAATACTTGTACAAACCACTGAAGTGACCCCATCCCCAATGATCCAAAGATGGGAATCATTAGAATATTCTGAATGATTTATGAACATTACAGCAAATATGATTAAGACATTTATGGCTCCCACATAAATAAGGAGCTGCGCAGCAGCTACAAAATAGGAGTTTGATGAAATATAGAATAAGGATATACAAAAAAGAACGCATCCCAATGAAAAGGCAGAATAAATTAGATTGGTAAGTAATACTACTCCCAAACCCCCTAATATAAGAACTGATCCAAGAAATATTACAAGAATATCATGTATTGGTCCAAGTAAATCCATTATGTATAAAATAAGAGATAAATAAGTCGAAATATTTCATGATCTTACTGAATGTTTCAGAAAAAGGGTTACTCCATTTTTTCTTGTATATGATATGTTCCTAATTGAATTTAATCTTATCCTATTTTTATTCGAAAAAGAGTAATTCAAATTGTTTATTTCGAAAATATCAGAAAAATGTATTTTCTTTTCAGCTTAAATCAAACAATAATTCTCAATACTAAATGGTTATATTATAGTTAGTATTAGTAGTTACTAATCAAACAAAATGAAAGAAGTTCTATATTAAAACAAACTCTTAGTAATTGGTAATCGTTCTCGAATCAAGTAGTTTATTCTTGTCTATTTTGATTTGAGTCCAATTCAGAACTGTTTGAATTGTGTAATCTCCAATTACTGACATCGGTAACCGTCCCAAAGCAATTTGATTATAATTCAACTCGTGACGATCATAAGTAGAAAGTTCATATTCTTCAGTCATTGATAAACAGTTTGTTGGACAATACTCGACACAGTTACCACAAAATATACAGAATCCAAAATCAATACTGTAATTAAGCAATTGTTTTTTTTTTATATTTTTTTCTAATCTCCAATCAACAACGGGTAGATCTATGGGACATACACGAACACATACTTCACAAGCAATACATTTATCAAATTCAAAGTGAATTCGACCACGGAAACGCTCTGATGCGATCGATTTTTCATAAGGATATTGAATAGTTACAGGTAAACGATTTGTGTGGGATAGGGTAATTATAAAACTTTGACCAATGTATCTTGCAGCTCGTATTGTTTGTTGACCGTAATTTATGAACCCAGTTACCATAGGGAACATATTGTGGATATCCATGAATAAAGTGATGTTTTTTTTTTTCTTGTTTGAGAGAGGTTAGGAATCTAGAATATTGTTATTCTATTCTATTATTTATAGTGAAACAAGTTGGAAAGAAGTTGTCAATAATAGATTACCTAGAGCGATAGGTAAAAGAAATTTCCATCCAAGATTTAATAGCTGGTCCATTCTCATCCTAGGTAAAGTCCATCTTGTTGCGATAGAAATGAACAGAAACAAATAAGCTTTAACTAATGTAATAAAGATACCAATTGTCATTCCAAAGACTGCAACCATTTTATTTTTTACGAAAAGCTCGGGAATGAATATATACGGAATAAATAAATTCCACCCACCTAAGTAAAGAACTGTTACAAATAATGAAGAAATTAATAGATTTAGGTAAGAAGCAAGGTAAAATAAACCGTATTTGATACCTGAATATTCGGTTTGATAACCTGCTACTAATTCCTCTTCTGCTTCTGGTAAATCAAAAGGTAATCTCTCACATTCCGCTAGAGAAGAAATTAGAAAAACTATAAATCCTATAGGTTGACGCCATAGATTCCACCCCCCAAAACCATATTTTGACTGTGCCTCAACTATATCAACTGTACTTAAACTGTTAGATAATCATAGTCGATAATAACATCACTGTTCCTATCGCTATTCCAAAACCGTACATGAGACCTCAGCTTCATACGGCTCCTCTATGGTTACAAATAAATGTAAGGACCAATTCAGTATTATCAGCATTTTTGTAGGTAAATAGAAGAATAAAGATACATCACATAATCCCAAATTAGACCAATGAAATTCCGTCTGCTAGAATAAGAAAAAAGCACTTCCGAATTGATCTCATTCTCATCCTTTAGAATTCAAATTTATCCTTGTTCAGTAATAACTTAATCCTTTAATAAAATACTTGTTACGTCAATAGATATTAAAGAATTAGAGACTAGTGCATTTCATGAATCATGATAAGAATTCTATATGTATGGATGGAAGAAAAAAAATAAAGATTTTTTTATTCATTTTTCTTATTCTATCTATCTATATATTATTTTACTGTATTATTGTATTGTATGTATTCCATTTCTTTTTTTTGTTCCTGTTCTTCTTTCTGAGAAGAAGCTACTCTGAAAAAAAAGGATTAATTCGTTCTTGATAGTCATTCCCTTAATCAGTGAGTAGGAGCATACTCTAGATCGGAATTGTGAGGGAGTACTGCTTAATCATTTCTACCAACTTAAAGCCCTTCTTATGATTCCTTTTATGTGGACATACCTCGTTTTTGCTACCTAAGATTATCTCCATTACTAATCTTTTGTGTACCTTAGTGTTTCTAACCGTCCACTAATTTTTTTGATTGATCCCCGGTATGGTAATACATACAAGACAGTAGTAGAAATTCCATACAGTTGATCTTTTGTGCCCGCTTCAAGATATGATAACTAATCAAAGAATCTAATCTTGGGGTAAACTGTTTACACTGCTTATGTTTACTTCCACTTTATTGTTGTACATAGGGAATGAGATTTTGTCTTCTTACAGCGAATTTATAAGCTGTTTTGTTTCACTCATATAACTATCTGGTTTAACTCATCAACCCGAATGATAAATAAAAAGGGGGATATCTATTCAATATGTTCAAACTCTTTTCTTTATTTCGAGTAGAGAAGGGAAAAGTTCATGTTCCAACGAATCGCACGTAGAGATATTGATAACACACATAGAGTTAATGGTATTTCATAACTAATAGATTGAGCAGCAGCCCGTAGACCACCCGAAAAGGAATATTTATTATTCGATCCATATCCTGACATAAGAAGCCCAATAGGAGCAATACTTGAAATGGCGATCCATAAAAAAACACCGATACTTAGGTCGGCTAAAACAAGACGATACCCAAAGGGCATTACTAAATAACTTAGTAGAATTGATATGACCGCTAGAGACGGTCCGACACTAAACAAACGAATATTACCTCTAGATGGGAAAAGGTCCTCTTTAAAAAGTAGTTTGGTCCCATCTGCTATAGCTTGAAGAATTCCCAATGGACCAGCATATTCAGGCCCAATACGTTGTTGTATCGCTGCGGATATTTCTCTTTCTAACCACACAATTACTAGTACCCCTATTATGATTCCTAATATCAGGGGCAAAATGGGGACAAACAGCGATATGAGTCCATAGACTTCTTTTACGGATTCCGAACTAGAAAAAGAATTGATAGTTTGCACTTCTGTCGTATCAATTATCATTTCAACGATCAACTTCTCCCATAATGATATCTATACTACCTAGTATCGTCATGATATCAGCCAATTTCATTCTTTTAACTAATTGGGGAAGAATTTGCAAATTGATGAAACCGGGTGGACGAATTTTCCATCTCCAAGGGAAAACACTATTATCTCCTATCATATAAATTCCTAATTCTCCTTTTGGGGCTTCTACTCTCATATAAAGTTCTTGTTTCGACAATTCAAAATTGGGTGAAGGTTTTTTACTAATGAATCTATATTCAAAATCATTCCATTCAGAATTTTTTGCTCTATCAAAGCGTCGGACTTCCAAATTCTCATAGGGCCCCCCCGGAATCCCTTCTATAGCCTGTTGAATTATTTTTACGGATTCTGTCATTTCACCTATTCGTACTAAATAACGAGCTAATGAATCTCCTTCTTTTTGCCATTGGACTTCCCAATCGAATTCATTGTAACACTCATAATGATCAACTTTACGAAGATCCCATGGTATTCCAGAAGCTCGTAACATTGGTCCTGATAAGCCCCAATTTCTTGCTTCCTCCCCACCAATAATGCCCACTCCTTCAACTCGTTCCAAAAAAATGGGATTCCGCGTAATAAGTTTTTCATATTCAGCAACTCTGGTTAAAAAATAATCGCAGAAATCCAAACATTTATCTATCCAGCCATGAGGTAGATCAGCAGCTACTCCTCCGATACGGAAATAATTATGCATCATTCGCATACCTGTAGAAGCTTCGAATAAATCATATAGTAATTCCCTCTCTCTGAAAATATAGAAAAAGGGAGTCTGTGCACCGATATCCGCCATAAAAGGTCCAAGCCATAACAAATGAGAAGCTATACGACTCAGTTCCAGCATAATTACTCTTATATAGCTCGCTCTTTGAGGTACTTGAACATTTCCCAACTGTTCTGGTGCATTTACCGTTATTGCTTCTGTGAACATAGTAGCTAAATAATCCCAACGTGTTACATAAGGCAGATATTGTATAATTGTTCGGTTTTCTGCTATTTTTTCCATTCCTCTGTGTAAATAGCCCAATATGGGTTCACAGTCAATAACATCTTCACCCTCGAGAGTAACAATCAGTCGAAGAACACCATGCATTGATGGGTGGTGAGGACCCAGATTGACTATCATCAGACCCTTTCTTGTATCCGGTACAGTCATATTTTTTCTTCCCCGATTCATTATTTCCTGAATTTCTCAAAACAAGGTTTATTAAAAGGAAAAATATCATAACTAATAAAAAATTCAAACGAATCTTGAAATTTTGAAATTAATGAGTTTTTGGTTCCCGAATATCCAACTGACCAATTAATTTCTTATAACGTACTCTATTTTTCTTTGACAAATAAGTCAGCAGCCGTTGACGTTTTCCCAGAATTTTTCGTAGACCTCTTTGCGATAAAAAATCTTTTTTGTGCAATTCTAAATGGGAGGTAAGTCTACGTATCTTATTGGTGAAACTGAATACTTGAAATTCAATAGATCCCTTGTTTTCCTCTTTTTCTTCTTGTGGAATAACTGAGATGAATGAATTTTTTATCATAATTTTTTTTTCATCTTTTTCTTTCTTTTTCATGGATTTTACCGATCGGGAAAAATAATAAATTATTATGCCAATAATTTGAATCTGGTAGAGACAAAAATTTGGATTTATTCATATACCATTTTTGACTTCATCCAAATCGAATTGAAAATTTGATTAGATAGAAAAGGGTATTTTTGTATTCGCGAAAGAGAATGATTTCTTTGTATATAAATAAATAAAAAGATTCGGCACTGCAGATTTCTTCCTAGATCCAGTTGAATGGATATGAATACACTATTAAATCAGTATCATGTACTAGAATGTAACACAATATATGTATACATTTTTTTTGGTTTTTATCTACTAGATATCTCGCATATTATATGACTAGGTAGGAAATATATCATTAAGTAATTCTGAATCGCGGATACATATGTATCCTTGACATACTGAATCGACTCCCATTATTGGTATCAAACCAATAACGATTCATACAAGCTAAATCTTCTAATCGGTAATTGGGCCAAAGAAACAATTTGAATTTACTGAATTTATTTGCATCTGTATTAAGCTGCTTATTCAAAAATTGTCTGTAGTTCTTTATCTTGTTTTCATTGCAAAATGCTGGATTTCTATCCGCAACATTCCAATTACAGGAATTGAAACAAATTAGAATTCTCAATTCTCTACGACGTCTAGGAGATAGAATATTTTCGGGAACAAAAAAATCATAATGATTTTTGTCTCCATTCGCAAGCATATTCTTATATCGTCCAATGTAGCTATTGAAACTTTTCTTATCAACATATCTTTTTTTTAGGTATTTTCCATTAGTTTGGTTCTTATTGATCAATGAAATACCTACGGTTTGATATATAATCAATTTTACACCTCTTTCTAGAAATAGACGAATTGGTTCGATAATCAATATTCCTTTTTTTATCAGTTCTGTAAGAGCTAGATCTTTTTGAATCAGCATCACATCCAGACACATCTCTCCTCTTTGAATCGAGGATATCGCAATTTCCTTTGTATTTATTAGTCTAAGTAGGAGACAATATACCTTGATATTATCAATCATTTGTTGATTCAAGGAGTCATTCCATCTTAATTGAAAAAGGAAATATTTTTTCAAGAAAAGATATAGTTCTGCTTCCTTATTGCTTTTGGATTGTTTTTTCTTTTTACGTTTTTTAATTTCTGATTTCGTGTGATTTTCTTCAACATCTTTTTTTTTGTTTTGTTTTCGTAGATCTGATCTAAGATCTCCTTGGCCTTGTTGTTTAGTTTTTTCTTGGTTGGAATTTTCTAATTCAAGATATTCTTCTTGATTATATGATATATGAGGATTCTTTTTTTGATCTAAGTTAATGTTGTTAGATTGATTACTATTTTCATAGAAATTCAAAAAAAGTAATTGAATTGGTATGATCTGTGGTTTAATCTGATATGCGTTAAAAAGTAGCCCAAATTCTGGGAAGAACCAAGGTTCTGGATTTGATATCTTCTGATATAATCTTTCTTGATTCATTCCCATCCAATCAAAAACAAAAAGTTTTTTTTTTTCAAGTTTTTGATAATTATTAGTTTCAGTATTAGTATTTTTATTAATCTTGGTGTCGATATGCGCATTGATCCAGGCTTCAATATCAATATTCTTTCTAATAGGAAAACAAAGAATTCTAGAATCAAAATATTTTCTATCCATATTTTGATCCATATCAACAATATATCCTTCCTCTAGGTAATCATTAATAACTATAGTTATTAATATATAATATGATTCGGCTTTCATTGTATTGAAATTATATGGAATTTCTTGGTTCCCATTTACTTGTAATGATTCATAAATATATGAGTCCCCCCTAGTCCCATAATTCATATATTCATGTGATAAAAGATCATATCTGTAGTGTTTTTTCAATTTTTCTTTTTGACTTGTCAATGAATCCACTGTATCATAATTACAATTTTGTTTCATGTAATGAATTAATTGGTCTTTTTCTTTTTTATATGAATCCAATTTTATTGAGTCTTGATTTTGAATTATATAACGTTTATTGACTTTATTTCCCCATTTTGGGGGTACTAATCGAGACCATTTCGTCTGAGATAAATTGTATTGATAATGACCCTTTAACCAGTTTTTCCATTCATTTATTCCAGACTTATGAATTCTCTTGTACCTTGATTTGGTATCAAATATTCCTCGTGCCACACAATAATCCTTAATTGTATTCCCAAGAAATGGATAAGTCCCGTTATCGTGAAGTACAGATCTCAAGTGATACTTATTAAATAATTGGGTTTGTGATAATATGTAAAATACATATGCTTGAGACAAGGAGGATAAGTTGTAATAAATATTTGAATTATTACTTATTTTAGTAATAGGAATAGTACTATTAATAGTATTAGAAAAGGACTTTTTTATAGTCGAAATAAAGTCCATTGTATTTTGATTTGTTTCATCGTTGTAAATGGTGGATTTATTGATAATTTTTTTTTTTGATTCAAAGAAAAGTTGTATATTGATACTGAAAATATTAATGGTACGTAGGAAAATATTTATGTATATTTTTTCAATGAAAGATTTCATAAAATAATGTGATTTACGTAATAATCGAATGTATTGTCCTTTGAGTATCTGCAAAATATCTTTACGCGATTCCAATCTTTTACCATCACAAATTAGAGCTATTTTTTTATTGTCTTTTGTGATTTGTTCTATTTGATTCCTTGTTGTGAGTGTCCTATCGGCAAGATCTTTCATTTTTTTTTCTATGAATGAATAATTTGTACAATTCATAGATCGAATTTGAATAGTCGATTCACGAGTTATTTTAGTAGGAGTTTTGTAATTTTTTTTCTTTTCATTCGGTTCATATACTTTCACTTTACTTAATTTAAATAAGAAAATTGGGTTTACTTTTTCAAATTCTTTCATTATTCGTTTTAGAATTAAAACTATTGGGAAGATCCATACTGTTTTTTCTTTCCTAACTTTCATAAACCATTTTTTTCTTTCTTTGAAAACTCTTAAAACTCGAAAAAAATTCTTTTTTACTTTTAGAATTTTTTTTTCGAGTTCCTTATAAATAGGTTCAAAAAAAGAAGGTTGTTTTCGGGGAGAACCGAAGGGAAGCTCTGCTTCCATTCCCCAGATTGTTAAAAAACAAAAATTGTCTTTTTTTCTTTTTTTTTTCGTTAGATTGCTATCATGAGATCGTACCTTAGGCTTTCGCCAAGGTTTCAGACAGAAAGGAAATAGAATCTTTATCTGAATACCGTCTGTTAACCAATCCTTTGGAAATTCTGTTTCTGATAATTGAACACCATTATAGGTACATTTAACATGCATTTCCCTATTCCATTCTTTCAAATCCTCGCCCCACTCGGGGAATTGGAATAATAAAATACGGCCGATATTTTTAGCTATTATCAATGAGGGCAATATAATGTATTTTCTAAGAAAGGATTGCATTATTAACATTGAACCCCTTATTGCTTGAGCAAATATAATGGTATCCCAAGTTTCGGATATTGCTATCCGTATCCGTTTATTTTCCTCTTTCTTTTCCTCGTATTTTTTCCCCTTTTCTTTTGTCTCTTCTTCCCATTCGGAAATTCTAAATTCTGGTTCTCTTCTCAACCAATTCCTAAAAATAATATTTCTCATTTCAGATATATCAAAAGAAGAGAAAAAAAATGTTTTGTCTATTCGATCCAAAAAAAGTGCAGAATGCACATTTGCTTGAAACATTTCCCAAATAACTGTTTTACGTCTTTGAGCACGCATGGATCCTTTGATTATATCCCGACGAAAATCGGATTGTTGTGAGTAACGTATTAAAGCTACTTCTTCCACTTCATCATTATTACTAATACTATTAGTAGTAGTAATAGAATTGGTATTTTGATCGTTATCAGTATAAATTATCACACGTTTGGCTTTTCTTGAACGAAGTCCGGGATCTTCCGTCGATTCTTCTTCATTTTCTTCCTCCTCTTCTAAACCATCGGTTAATTTATATGACCATCGAGGAACCTTTTTCAAAATTTCTTCTATTCCAATAGATTTATTTCTAATTGTCGTTTGCTCAGTGAGATCAGTTGTAATTCCATCAATTAGCAATTTAAAAGATTTTCTTTGACTTTCAAAATCAATCGTTTTTTGTTCTGCTAATAAAGACAACAAAGAAAATCTTTTAAAATTCAAACTGTGTGTGGACTCAAAAGAAAATTTGTCTATTGATATTGAGGGTAAAGAATTTCCAATAAAATTCAGTACTGATTCCCCATCAAGTAAATTTTTTTTATGTTCAAATTCTCGGAAATCAGTATACGTATAAAGTATATCATGAATCTTATTTATCCAAAACACATCTTCCGTTCTACTACTGATTAAATCATTCTTTGAATATAATTTTTTTATTGTTCCGCGATATGGTCCATTCAAAAGAGGATCATATGTTTTGTGCAAGCATTTTTGTTCATTTTCATCATTGTACAATCTGGTCCTTTTTTCGAGCATATCTATAACAAGGGATCTCTTTTCTTTTTCTAGAACTTTTATTCGAATTAGTAATTCATTACTCAAGTTGTACTTTTTTTGTTCATTGGTATAAATCCAATAATTATACAGGTCTTCATGGGATAGTTTTTCTGTCATGTACAAAAAAATTTTCCGTTCTAGCATTTCCGAAAAAGTCGATAAACTGGGTGGATATGTAAAAGATATTCTTTTTTTTCCACCACTTGGGCATGTATAAAAAAAATATTGTGAGATTTCATTTCGTACAGCATTTTCAAATCGATCATTTTTTATATATCGCAATGGACGATTCCATCGTTTATAATCGAAAAGAAAATTCACAAGAGGTTTTTTATATATTATATAAGTCTTTTCTTTTTTATCTTCTTTAAGTTTAAGTCTTCCCAATTGCCAATTATCTTGATGGGTATCAAGATAAGAATCCTCATAAACTGAGCTATCTTTATAGCATGTCTCTTTAAAGTGAAAGTCCAATTCATCCTTTGTTTTTTCCTTTCCATTTGCTTGGATCTCTTCCGTTTCATCTATTTTGTCCGGATCCTCCTTTTCTTCCAAATAAAGGGAAGGGTATTCCTCGGTGAA